ATAGTTCTATAAAAGACTGTAAGTTGTTTTCTCAAAATCTGGTTCTGTTTGGGTTCTGGGTAGCGGCCCAAACAGATATACCAATAGGGATGAGGTAAGGCTTACTTATTAATTCCAGAACTACGAAAGTAAGAGGTCAGAAATCTTGGTATCCAAAGGTTCCTAAAGGACATTCCATTTTTGCTCCTAGGATTGAAGAAAAGATTATACGAAAGACTATCAAGACTTCCTAATTATCTTACACTACCTACACTAACGTAGGGTCTACTGACTCTGTCTGGAATTAGATTGGATAGACTGATGGGAAATCAATTTAGGAGTTGTGGAAAGGACTGAAGATACTTTGTATCCATACTTACGAGAGACTCCGAGTACTCAAACATTCAATCAGGATGGTTGGTCGGCTCTTATCTTATAGAATAACAGAGTCAAAGTAAAAAAAAAAAGATTTCTTTGGTCGTGTAAGGAGATTACAAAAAAAATGTATGTAATAATGGTAGTGATGTCTCCCCATTCTTTCACAGAAAGAAAGACAGTAAGGCTTAGATCAAATAGGAAATGTAGGTATCCAATAGATAGTTATCTATCTTGATGGTATATTTTTTTTTATTTTTGCTTATGAAAGAAAGGTAACAAAACAAACAATAGGTCTTACTATTCCCACATGTTCCATTAGGAGCATTCCTTTGCAATTTGCAAGGAAAAGGTGTGTGTATCATATTTTTACTTAATACTTCCCAATTCTACCAGAAATCCTATAAAGAATCTGTTACGAGTGGATTCATTGAATTGGTTCATCAATAGCCTTAAGTCAGAATCCTATTTTTACTCTGCGCCATTGATTCTACTATGATTATTGATCAATAATGGAATAATTCCTTCATAGAAATAGGAGATATAATTCACATGGATATAGTAAGTCTCGCTTGGGCTGCTTTAATGGTAGTCTTTACATTTTCCCTTTCACTCGTAGTATGGGGAAGGAGTGGACTCTAGGTATATTAATAATTGATTGAGTAATCGATTGAGTAATCGAATTGTATCAATTGTTTAATTGATCGTTTTGCATTGATCGTTTTTCGAAGCTTTATTTTTAAAAAGCTTGTCTCTCTTTCAAAATTATACTGGAAAGACAATAATGAATAATAACCATTCGATCAAACAACGAATGATTACTATAGTTTAGTTGTATTTCAAAACTCAAATCTACGCATGATAGGAAATTTTTTCCAACCGAATTCCTCCTAAATATTCTGTTTGGATAAACCTGTTCTTACCAGAATTATGGATATTACAACGAGAAAAAACCAATCCCTAGTTTTTTCTTTATTTGTTTCTCTCTTTCTTTACTTTCACTGTTCTAAGAACAAATCGTTCTGCTATTAGATTACGACGATACTTACTTTCTACTGGAAGTGACTAGTGGTTGTCCAAAGAGGTTCTACACATAATAAAATTAGATCTTTCTTCCGCTGAGTGATCCACCACATATCATACATTTAACATTTTAGACTCCTAGAGATTTTTTTATGCTTTTTTGACTCATCTCATGTCATGTTTAAGCATGAAAAATGGTCCGAGTCCCCTTTACTAATCTACTTCCTTTCAAAATCTGAAGAAGTTACCATAGAACTTCGTAAATGATCTGTTAATGGCTCAATCAATGACTTCTTGGGATGGGAAATCAAAAAAATTCCTTGGTTTTGTTTTCTTTTGCTATAGTATATTCCTATACTATTCTTCCTCTATTGATTCTTTTGATGGATCCCGGAACCTATATATAAAATTATAAGAAACCTAGGAATTAGAAGAATTGGCCTTCGATTATTTTGGGTTGATCGAAATCGAGTGGATGTAGCGAAAAAAAGAAATAGAATTAGACTGCTATTTCGATGTACTAGTCTACTATTTAGATTAGATGTACATCTAATACATCATATACATACATATTGTAAATTGATCTATATAAACCCTCCATTTAGATAAAGTCTATATCTGTATACAATACAACTTTATATGATAATATCATTGTATACAATATTAGATAATATAAAATACTCTAAAGTGTGGTAGAAAGGACTATATATAGTCCTTTCTACCACACTTTATGATTCCAACCAGATCATTTCATTTAAGACTTGGAATTTTCTTTTAATCCCTTTCTTTCATTTCTTCAATCATTGAAAAAAGGATTGATAAGAACTAATAATTCAGATTCAAATTAATCATTTTGACTGACTGTTTTTACGTAGATAATAAGTAAAAAAGCAGTAGGAACTAGAATGAACAGTGCAGTAGCAATAAATGCGAGAATATTGACTTCCATAATTTCATTATTTATTTATTTTTTTCTTCGCAATAACTCGGGATGTAATCCCATAGAGATGAGAAATTTAACTCCTGTAAATTCATTGGGATGAATTGATCCTGATGATACTGAATAGGATCAATATTATGAATAACAATATCTGATCTATCAAATCGATTCATCGTCGAGAAT